TCGTCCGCCCCGCGCCACCCCCCGAGTATATGATTCAACAGGAATCACACAGGGGTAGATTGATAGAAACCTCTAGTAAAATACCCACCAGTACCCGTAACCCAGCGGATAAAGTACATTACATAGTACATTTTAGGGATTGGCGACTTACCCATTCAGTGACTTTGGCACTGGACGTTCCCAAAATGGGTACTATCGGGTCGGGTGAATTAGAGAATAGACAGACGCCTGTTGGCATTCCAGCTTTCCTTCTCTTTTCAGGGCCTATCCGAAAGAGAATCCAGTACCTCTTGGTCGTGAATAGGACGAACCACCTCCATGGATATCTTTGCTTCGGAACAAAACAATTAGAATTAGGCTCGGTCAACCGGAATATGTATTATCCATATGGGAGATCTTCCAATTGAGAAGATCCATCGACCTGAGACGAAGAGAAAGGTCTATCTATTTTCTTTAGTTATTCAGTTAAACCAATGATTCGTTATTGGAGCAGATAGCAACAATCGTTTCATCGGACATGCGTATTTTTTCTTTTCCGACGGATTTCCATGGTTTCATTAATGGAAATTCTTTGATGTAGTGAGTAATAGGCTCTGGTTGTTCACCGTTCAAGAATTCTTGTTTAGGCAGTTCATATCATCCATACATAGTGTTTTGATCTAAGATTTCAATTCTTCCATGCTTCAGCAGTAGCATATTGCTCCATGGAGCTAAGGTCCAAAATATGGAATAAACAAGTGTTTCCACGACTCTACCACCCGGCCAATTCTGTTCCACTTAATCCCCTTTTCATGGCCACATATCTTTACGGCTAAGGAATGGGAAATCTTTCCCCTGTTACATGAATCAAATATTTCATTTCATCCGGGAAAAGCCATCTCTTTCTCCACAATGTCTTTGCCATTTGATCCAATAGCGTTCCGTTAGATAGGAAGAGATTTGATAAATACTGATAACTCTCGGATGGAGTATTAGAACGGAAAGATCCATTAGATAATGAACTATTGGTTCTAAGCCATCTCTGGCGATGAATCAACAATTCGAAGTGCTTTTCTTGCGTATTCTTGATGAACCAGTGTCTAGATATAGATGTAGAAGAATTTGTTTGGGAAGTAATAAGCCCCTTTGACATCTCTTCATCTGCAAAGAATTCTCGACGCGAAAACACAGAGACAAAGGGCTGATCTTTGAATAGGAAAAAGAATGGATCTGCAGGGTCCCAAATGAATTGGCTTATTCGAAAAAAGCCTTGTTCTTTGGACGATCTATCTCGTGTCTGGTACTGCATGGTTCCACTCTGCAAGAACTCCGAATCATTCTCTTGAAGCTCATCCTTTTTATGATAAATGATCCGCTTGCCCCGAAATGACCCGGCCCAATAGGGAAATCCCAATTCAGTGGACCTTTCGATACAATCAAATAGATTGCCACAAGGGCGCCATATTCTAGGAGCCCAAACTATGTGATTGAATAAATCCTCCTCTATCTGTTGCGGGTCGAGGGCCCCTTCCCCTTCTTCAAACTCCGATTCGTATTTTTCATAGAAAAATCTCTGATCAACGATAGAAAAAGATCCATTTTGCATCATATCTAACGGATTCCTTGGTTCGGACCGAAGAAGTAATGTCACTCGATTATTATCAAACTGACTGCAATCCTTTTCTGTCCGTGAGGATCCCGCCAGAGCGCCTTCTACTTCTAATAGGCCACGAACTAGATCAGAAGCATTCTCAACGAATCCATAAGAAGTGATCCTATTTTTTTCACCGGATCCGGGTCCGGGTGAAGACCAAAGATCTTGAGCGACCAATCCGGCAGAACAACTCAAAAGATAAAGAAGTATCGTTAATTTCTTCATGCTCGTTCCAAGTTTGAAGTACCATTTGTACAAATAGGAATCTCCTTCCTTACACGATTTCTTCTTCATATAGATAGATATAGGATCTATGGGGTAATTACTTAGAAGTACATTTTGTGCAACAGCCCTTCCTATCTGATAGAAAAAGAACCCATGATCCTGAACCGATCTTACCTGGGATCGCAAATCCCAAGTTTGTCTATGAAGAGCGGATCTAATTGTATTAGTTTCTATAATTGATTTCTTCTGTGTAATACTAATTGATAGGGCCTCATTGATAAGTGCTACAAGATCTCGTGCATTAGAACCCATGGTTATGGACCCGAATCCGTTAGTATGGAACATTTTCTTTTCCAAGTGAAATCCCCTAGTATATGAAAGAATGAAAAAGTGCTTTCGTTGTTGTGGAATAAGAAGCCTTCGTATCTTAATGCATGTATTTAATTTATTCGGAGCTATTAGAGCGGGATCCACTTTTTGGGGAATATGAGTCGAAGCAATAACAAGAATATTTCTAGTGGAACATCTTTCACAATCCCTGGAGAGATAGTTCTCTAATAGACCGAGGGATAAGTAATTCGACTCATTCACATACAGATCATGAATGTTTGGAATCCATATTATGCAAGGAGACATTGCTTT